TCATTTTTATAATTTTCTAATTGTTCCAAACTAGTACAAGTGGCATTAATCAAATTTTCTTTTTCTCGTTCTATCTCAGAGTATCCATTCATTCGATACTCATCTGCTTCTAGTTCCACTTTCTGTAATCGAATCCGGGCTTTTTCGAGCTGCTCAATGGTCCCTCTGCGTAATTCTTCCGAATTTCGAATAGTACTCAAGATCCTCTGTTTTCGATTATCTAATAAATCGTTTAATGAAAGTAGATTATCTTACCATAAATTTCACGACTTTCATGATCTCTTCCCGAACCAAACATGAACCTTTCGATTCATTTGGCTCTCACGCTCTATTATTTTATTTATTTGATTTTTTTGTTATGGCTATTTCCATATCTTTTTTTTAATGTAATGAGCCTATCCTCTCTTTTCTTTTCTGTTTGTATTCAAAGATATCGAAACTGATACAAGACTAGATAAATATTAGGAGGACTCTTCCGACCAGACAAAAATCTATCATTGTCAGCAAAGTTGTTTCTTTATTTGTATTTGTTCTTTATTTAAATTTAATTTAATTTAAAATAATTTAACTAAATAAATTGAATTTTCTAAATTTGCATTTTAATTTAAATTTAGAAAATTCATATTATTTTTTTTCTTCCTTATTTTTTTTCTTCAAATCCAAAGAATTCCTCTTTTTTTATACATAGGTCGTCGATTCGGCATTGGATAAAAAAGGGTAGGATGCCCTCTAGTAAATGGTTCAAATCATTTTATCGATATGAGTGTTCTATATCAGATAAATTCCCAACTAGTCATTTTTAAACCATTTCGGTACTAATGTAGTCGTAGAAAGAGTACCATGTTTTGCCTGGACTTCAAGCAGTTTAGCTTTAACCATGTTAATGGTCTCACATTATTGGTTGATAGAGAATCAAAGTTGATTTACCAATGAGTCACGAAATGCTATGGTTCTTGCATATGATTTCTTAATTTATTCAGAAGTAATTCGTCGAGATCGTGCACCTTTTTCCTATTTATCCTAAAAATAGGAAAAAATCTTCTAAAGCGCAGCTGGATGGATCCAATCTATTCTTGAAATAGACAACTCGCACACACTCCCTTTCCAAAAAAAAGCAATACACCAATCACTATACTTAGATTTATTAGATTTGTTGCTAAAATATCGGTATTAAACCCGAAACTCCCGGCGGATGGCCAGTGACCCAAAAAAACGAAAGAATGGGTTACATTTTTCATATGTTCTCCTCTTATAGATAGGGCTAACAAAGAACAAAGTTTTTTCTATCACGCCCTTTTTTGATCGATTTTTTTAATTGAATTTCCCCTTTTTTAATGCGAATAGATTCAATCTAGTAATTTCATTTAGATTAAGTCTTAGGTCTCCTTTGAATTGTGAAATATCTCGTTTGTTGAAACGTTTCCTAAATTCCTAAAATAAAAGGAAAAAGAGTTTCCGTTGTACTAAGCTAAGGACGGGAAGGAAGAAAGCGAGTGTATCCGATAATTTCTTATCCTCAAATCAGCCCTTCCTGGGGTATTTTCCAGGGTCAATAAATACATAATTCTAGGAATAATAAATAATTGGAGGAGTAAAGTGTTGATATAATTTGAATTGAAGAAGCAAACGTTAATAAGATAAGAAAAAAATATGTAATCTAAGGGACTTTTTTAGGATTAAACAAAAGGATTCGCAAATAAAAGCGCTAATGCCACAACCAGTCCGTAAATTGTTAAAGCTTCCATAAAAGCTAGACTAAGCAATAAAGTACCTCGTATTTTACCTTCTGCTTCTGGTTGTCTCGCAATACCTTCTACAGCTTGACCTGCAGCAGTGCCTTGGCCAACTCCAGGCCCAATAGAAGCAAGCCCTACGGCCAATCCAGCAGCAATAACGGAAGCGGCAGAAATCAGTGGATTCATGGTGAGTTCCTCGTGCCAAAAAAAAAGAAATGGTTAATGATACAATCAACCAAAAAATTATTACTTAGCTTTTCATCTAGATCTATTGGGTCGAAGTAACTAAAAACTACGAATTGAAATGATAATATTACTGAATTGTCAGAACTGCTCAATATCTCGTTTTTAGTTTCTATCCATTATGGAGTTTTTGTAAATCCATATACATATGGTTCTAGTTATTCCATTTCTTTCTTTCCAACCATTCTTTCATTCAATTCTTCCTTCCTTCTTTACTCTTCTATATCCTTGAGTTCATATGTTTTTTCATCCAATCCATAATCAAAGACGAAACAGAAGAACGACTTCTATCGAAATCCATCTAATCTAAACACAATAAACTGCAATCAAATCAATATATGCAATTGATATCAATATGCATATCAATACATATACATCAAATACAATACACATAGATATCAATGTTAACATAGAATGTGTTGTATATATAATTGTATTCTATATAGAGTATATAGATACTATATAATTGGATATATAGGACTATATAATTAATATTAAGTTAGTTAATTAATATAACTAACTTAATATCTAATATTCCATATACATTTGTTTCTTCCATAATAGAACCCGGCCACATTTTCTTATTTTATATTGAACCGGGTTCTAGAATCATTCCTCGAAACCCGCACAAAAAGTGACTAGACTTATAGACATTAATTACATACATCTAGCATGACCCCCCCCCCAATCCATATATATATTTTTGACAATTCCATCGTCTATCCTCTCTTCTACAACTCTAGGTCGTATATTCATACGCATTTATAGCTATTATGTTTTCCAACCAAGCGGATTATCTTGAACCGTGCATGAATTGGGCTAAGCTAAAAAAAAAAAAAGACTATTTAGAAAACTAGTCAATGATGACCTTCCATAGATTCGCCTATATAGGCCGCGGCTAACGTTGCAAAAATAAGAGCTTGAATACCACTTGTAAATAATCCAAGAAACATGACGGGTATAGGGACTACTAAAGGGACTAAAGAAACAAGAACAACAACTACTAATTCATCAGCCAATATATTCCCGAAAAGTCGAAAACTAAGAGATAAGGGTTTTGTGAAATCTTCTAGGATGTTAATTGGTAAAAGGATTGGAGTTGGTTTAATGTATTTCTCGAAATAACCCAATCCTTTTTTGCTAATACCCGCGTAAAAATATGCTACTGACGTGAGTAAAGCTAAAGCAACAGTAGTATTTATATCATTTGTGGGCGCAGCTAACTCCCCATGAGGTAACTGTATAATTTTCCAAGGTAAAAGAGCACCTGACCAATTCGAAACAAAAATAAATAGGAACATAGTTCCAATAAAGGGAACCCAAGGACCATATTCTTCTCCAATCTGAGTTTTGCTCAAGTCTCGAATAAATTCAAGGACATATTCAAAGAAATTCTGACCGTCGGTCGGAATGGTTTGTGGATTCCGAACAGCTATGATGACTGAACCTAACAAGATAGCAATTACGACCCAAGAAGTGATAAGTACTTGTGCGTGGATTTGTAAACCTCCTATTTGCCAATAGAAATGTTGGCCTACTTCTACACCCGATATATCGTATAACCCCTTGAGTGTTTTAATGGAACATGGTATAACATTCATATTGTCCTCTGATAGAAATTGAACTTCAAAAAAGGAATTATTTTGATTCAACCATCTCATGTCTTTCTCAACTCAGCAACTTGAATCGTTAATCATATATTTAGGATACCAAGAAATCACATCAGATCATAATATATCAATATCCCCGTTCAGCTTTTTTATCTCTTAAATTCAAAAAAAAAAAGTAACTGATCCAATAAATCTATGGAGTTACCCAATAATTAACTAATCTTATTTATTATTCTTAATCTTAATCATAATCAACGATTTTTTACATAGCTAGAACTAGAACGACCCTCACAAATTGAGGATACTAATTTGTTAAGAATCCATTGAATTGAAGCAATAGTGTCATCGTTGGCTGGAATTGAAATATCCGCGAGATCTGGGTCACAATTTGTATCGATTAAACAAATCGTAGGAATCCCCAAAATGGCACATTCCCGAAGAGCTGTATATTCTTCTTGCTGATCAAGGATTATCACAATATCCGGCAACCCCGTCATATATTTGATCCCACCGAGATATGTTTGCAAGGTAGATAATTTTCTCTTCAATATTGCCGCATCTCTTTTGGGGAGGCGGTTGAGTTTCCCCATCTTTTCTTTTGCTCTTAAGTCTCTGAACTTATAAAGTCTCGTTTCCGTAGTGGACCAATTCGTTAACATACCGCCGAGCCATTTTTTAGTAACATAATGACACCGAGCCTTTATTGCAGCCGATGCTACTGAATCCGCTGCTTTATTTTTGGTACCAACGATTAAGATACTTTTTCCCCGCTTTGCTGCATCAAAAAGTAAATCACAAGCTTCTGATAAAAAACGAGCGGTTTTAGCGAGATTTGTAATATGAATACCTTTACGCTTTGCAGAGATGTAAGGGGCCATTCTAGGATTCCATTTCTTAATACCATGACCAAAATGAACTCCTGCTTCTATCATCTCTTCCAAATTGATGTTCCAATATCTTCTTATCATTTTTTGTCACACGTCCTTTTTGTTTTTTGTTTATTAATTATATATAGTTAGTTTATTAATTATATATAATTATGTTATGATTTTTTTTTATCGTAATCATAATCCTTTTTCATCGTAACCATAATCCTCGAAATTCATTTTTTTTGTTAATCGTAACCACAACTCGAAAAATTAAATAAATTAAACCATAATCATCATAATATATTTCATGATCCTTTATGATTATGAAATGTTCTTCTTGGTATTAAAAAAAAAATCAAATCATATTCAATTGTAATTCTGATATATAGGTCTGTATTTCGCGTAAGAAAATTTATAGAATTTTTTTTTTGAATTTTTGAGGTATTTGGAGAGTTCTGTTATTAAAAACATATTAATGACTATTAATACCAGAATTGTTTTGATTATTTTATTATCAATAAAATCATCCAAATTTTGACAAAAATTTTTAATCAAAATAATTTGATTATTCAAACTATTTTGATTAAAAATGGGAACTAGTTTGAAAGAAATAAAGAATTCCCGGACCCTTCTATAAAGAATTGCCCAATTATATGTGGTAAAAATCATAGCGGGTTTACCTCCTATCCTAGAATTTCAAAATATTCTATTTTATTATTACCAAATCCATAATCAGACCAGTTCTAGTTATAGTTATCTAGTTATAGTTATAAAGTTAAAAGTATAGTTAAAGTCAAAAAAAAAAAAGGAATCTGCTTTAATTTAGGAATCATTAAATCGCATAAATGATTGTTCTGATGTCTCATGGAAATTTGTCTCGGGGGAATTGTTTGTCACGTAAGAACAAAATAATTTTCTATGGTGTAACAAAATATCTCTCATTTCCAATTCGAATAGATTTTTTTTTTGAATTTCCAAATAAATGTTCTTGTCTTGTCTTGAACGATGCACAAATTTTTGGAATCCGGTACCGACAGGTATAACCCCCCCCAGAACAACGTTCTCTTTCAGGCCTTTCAACCAATCAATACGACCTCGTAGAGCAGCTTTTGCTAAAACTCGAGCGGTTTCTTGAAAACTAGCTTCGGATATGAAACTTTGGGTATTCAAGGACGCCCTTGTTATTCCCAATAAGATTGCCCGATAATAGATAGATTCGTCCAAAGCACGCCCCGCTCGTTCCGCTCGCAACAATCCGATTAATTCTCCAGGTGAAAAAACATTAGACATTCCATCTTCAGAAACCAACACTTTTGATGTTACTTGACGTACAATAATCTCTATATGTCTATTATGGATCTGTACCCCCTGGGATCGATAAACCTTTTGGATCTTATTAACCAAAGAGATACGACTTTGGGCTATGGTTAGCTCAGCTCCAATCAAGAATCCCCAGGGGATCCCGAGAATTCTTGGTATATGTTCGTTCCAACCTTCAACTCTCCTTTCGAGATTCATCGATATTGAATCAAGCGAACGCACTTCTAAGATTTGTTCCACTTTTGGAAGACCTTGCGTTATGTCACCAGATCTCGATTTTTCATATATAAACGTAACTAATGTATCTCCTTCGTAAAGGATTTCCCCATAATGACCATGAACAGTTGCTCCCGGAGTGGCCAAATAAGGCTTAGCCGATCTTATAACTAAGGAATCAACATTAACAATGAAAATTTGACCAGATTTTTTTATGTGTGGTTCGTATTTAAATAGATATACATTTTCGCAAATAAATTGTCCAAGGTGAATTATTGTCGATGTCTCTTCACAAGAATCGTGATGGAGAAAGCGCCAATTCAAATGGAATGGATTCAGAATGATGTTACTGCATGGATCGGGATTATAAATACTCCTATTTTCATCTATTAAAGAGTATTTAAGTACTTGAAGTACTTGGAAAGTCTGTTTAAAATTGTCAAGGAGCAAATATTTCTTTAACAAGATCTGATTATGCGTTATTAAATAGTAAGATGAAAAAAAATTCGATATTTTAGGTACAATAGTGCCTAAGGGCCCTAAAATACCCCGAATTATAGGATTCGATTCTTTTGTCACATTGTGATATTTCGAACTATTGAATGGACCAATTCGAGAACAATTGGATGCCGACAAAATCATCAACAAGGATTGGCATTCTTTATTTCGATTCAACAACGTACCAACAGCTCCTTGATGTTGGCTAATCTTCCCCTCGGAATAAAAGGAATTGGTATTGGTGCGATCTAATCTATTATTGGGAATCGATTCTGAACTTGTCCTATCATATCTTTTTCCAGTATACGAAATAGTGGACTTGACTAACTCAATTCTTATGAAATCGCGAATCAGATCATTTGCTCTTACCTCAACAAGGGAAGCATGAACCTCTTCTATAGAACCGTTTTCTTCTTGATCCCAATTCAATACTAAGCAAGTTCGAACTAATTGAATACTCGTGTGATAAATTCCTCGAATTGACTTGCTATTTCCATAAAGAAGATAATTGATAACTCTAAGTTGGAGATTATCCTTTTCCTGCAAGAGATCCCGAGGGAAAAGTGTTGCTAAATTTATCCCATCGGCTATTTCATATGTGACTACGGGTCGAACCGAAACAAAATACTTTTTCTTGGTAGGTGTGATCCGTTGAACATAGATCCAATTTTTCCATTTTTTTGATTCCTTAGAATCTTTTTTTTCCGTTTCTGGCGGTATCAAAATGCCGCTGTGCCTGGATATCTTATCTGTCTCTCCAGGAAAATGAATATCTCCAGATAAGATTTTCAGCTCAATATATTTTTTTTTTCTCTCCACTCGGACTAATCCACCTACTCGACTTCTTGTATTTAAAGTGAGTCGTGTATCTACTCCAATAATACTATTGTTACGAACCATTATGAGTGAGGATCCCGGAAAGATATGCACTTCCTCAAGAATGAAAAAAAACGGATCTACTTTTATTTGTTTTTTTGAACTAAATTCTTTTGTTCCTCGATACTCAATCAAATCACCCTCTTTTTTTATGATTGAATCTACCTCTATGGTCCCCCCATATTTAGTAATTCCTGAACTGTTTTTTCTGTATCGTGGATCATCAAAATAAGCAAAAATACTATTTCTACGTAAAATACCATTTATGGGTATTTCAATCGAAATACCAAAACAGGGTATTAGTTTTTTCTCTTGTTCTTGATGATATTGTAATGGGATGATGAACCTATTTCTTCGCTTTTTCGCCAAGAAATCCGAATTCTCTTGAAGAATAGAAGGATATACGAAATTCCAACGATGACCATTGGAAATGATTCGATCAGGCCTTGAATAGTCAAGAATTTCCCTATCTTTTTTACCAAAAGTATCCAACAATTTATGTCTTACTTGATCATTAGCCATTGATAGGTCAGAGATATATCTTCCGTCAACCGAAAAAGAATAAGTATTCATTTGATCTTGATCCTTGTGGAGCGAAAAAGACACTATACTGGATCTGCACGGACTTCCTGCTAATATCCATAAATGGCTTGTTTTCGGTAATAGATGAACATTGCCATATGTATATTCAGGCGCATGGTAGACATCAGTACTCCAGTGCATTTCTCCCTCTGATTCAGAATAAATATGTTTTCGTACCCTCTCTTTAAAATGAAAAGTGAACGTTCCGGCACGAATCTCCGCAATCACTTGTTCGGATTCTACATATTGATCATTTTGCACTAAAATCAAACTTTTTGGCGGAATATTCACATTATGTAGAATATCCCGACTCTCAATAGTTACATACAAGTCTATAGAACATAGAAAAGCGGGATGCCCATGACGGGTACGTGTGGGATGAACCAAATCCTCATTGAATTTTATTTTTCCACTAGACGGGGCTCGTACATGTTCGGCAGTACCCCCTGTGAATACTCCACCAGTATGAAAAGTTCTTAATGTTAGTTGAGTCCCCGGTTCCCCAATTGATTGACCCGCAATAATACCTACGGCTTCCCCCAATTCGACCAGATTGCCATGAGTGGGACTACGACCATAACATAATTGACAGATCCAAGACGTACTCCGGCAAGTAAAGGGGGTTCTAATATATATTGGTTGTGCTCGAAAAGTTATGAATCGATTGACCAGTCCAATCCCAATATCTTGATTTCGAGTGGCAATGCATCGTGAACCGATATATATATCGTCTGCTAATACACGACCTATTAGTGTTTGGACAAAAATTTTTTCCGTCATCCCGTTTTGAGGACTCACAGAAATACCTCGGATAGTGCCACAATCTCTTCTACGTACAATAATATGTTGAACTACTTCAACAAGTCTACGTGTAAGATATCCAGCATCTGATGTTCGTACAGCAGTATCTACAACTCCTTTGCGGGCTCCGTAGCAGGAAATTATATATTCTGTCAAAGAAAGTCCCTCGCGTAAATTGCTTTGAATGGGTAAATCAATCATTTGTCCTTGGGGATCTGACATTAACCCTCTCATACCTACTAATTGGTGTACCTGGGATGCATTTCCCCTGGCTCCCGAAAAAGACATTAGATAGACTGGGTTAGAAGGATCAGTTAGCCGAAAATTAGGGTTCATTTCTTGTCTCAAATATTCACTTGTAGCATACCATATCTCAATGGATTGACGTAATTTTTCTACCGCGTGTACATTCCCATAATGATAGTGTTTCTCCAAAATAAAACTCTGTTGTTCAGCGTCTTGGACTAACCATCCCTTAGAGGGTATTGTTAAAAGATCATCAATTCCTAATGAAATAGATGTAGCAGTGGCTTGATGGAAACCCAAAGTCTTTACTTGATCCAGGATATGGGATGTATAGCCCATTCCGAAATGATCTATTAATCTGCTAATAAGTCGTTTCATAGCAGTTCCATTTATCGCTTTATTATGAAAAACCAAATCGGTCCGTTCTGCCATAAGTAAGTACCTCCATATTCTGTTGAGTAGGATTCGACAATGGGCCTGAGTCAGTGATTCGAAAACTTAACTTCCTTTCCTCAATCTCAATCTTGATTCACGCAGAAATTCAAAAATGATGATACTAGTGAAATTGGAAAGATCCGAATTCCCACGGGACGGGGCCTCGCCTAATCGAATTTCTTAGTTTAGATAGTGTATGAATAGGCCCGGCTAAACCCTTGTATGGCTTCCTCTATTTCTCTATAAAAAGAAATATGACCAAGAGTGGTTCGAATGTATATACAACGGATTTCTTTTTTTACATTCCCTACTATTAGATAGTGCCCATAAATCTCATGATAAGTACCCAAAGATTCATATTGAACTTCGATCGGAACTTCTCTTGACCCAATGACGCGTTGATCTAGTCTCCATCGGAGCCACAAAGGACTGTTTAAACTGATTCGCTTCTGCCGATAAGCTCCAAGTGCATCATAGGAACTGCAAAAATACAGTTCTTTATCCTTCATATACCTATAGTTATTATTGGCAACTGTTTGATTTTGATAGTTTTTGCAATTATTATACC